CACCCATACATATCCCAATTCAAAATTCCATTCATTTAATATACCTTTGGTGTCATTGACATAAGAGATGCCGTTTCGAGTCTATCTGTTTCTATTTCGATATATGGAAAGTTTCAAAATCATCATATAAGAATCCAATCCAGAAATTGTAATAGAAAATAAAAAGGGGGGTTTGTGATGATTTTGAAATCTTTTCTACTAGGTAATCTAGTATCCTTATGCATGAAGATAATAAATTCGGTCGTTGTGGTCGGACTCTATTATGGATTTCTGACCACATTTTCCATAGGGCCCTCTTATCTCTTCCTTCTCCGAGCTCAGGTTATGGAAGAAAGAAAAGAAGGAACCGAGAAGAAGGTATCAGCGATAACAGGTTTTATTACAGGACAGCTCATGATGTTCATATCGATCTATTATGCGCCTCTGCATCTAGCATTGGGTAGACCTCATACAATAACTGTCCTAGCTCTACCGTATCTTTTGTTTCATTTCTTCTGGAACAATCACAAAAACTTTTTGGTTTATGGGTCTACTACCAGAAATTCAATGCGTAATCTCAGCATTCAATGTATATTCCTGAATAATATCATTTTTCAATTTTTGAACCATTTCATTTTACCAAGTTCAATGTTAGCCAGATTAGTCAACATTTTTATGTTTCGATGCAACAACAAGATGTTATTTGTAACAAGTAGTTTTTTTGGTTGGTTAATTGGTCACATTTTATTCATGAAATGGATTGTATTGGTATTAGTCTGGATAGGGCAAAATCATTCTATTAGATCTAATGTACTTATTCGATTTAACAAATACATTATGTCTAAATTGAAAAATTTGATGGCTCGAATATTTAGTATTCTCTTATTTATTACCTGTGTCTACCATTTAGGCAGAATACCATCGCCCATTCTTACTAATAAACTCAAAAAAACTTCCGAAATGAAGGGGATTCAAAAAGAGTCACAAGATGTATTTACCGAAGAATACCTTTTTTCCGAAAAAAGGGGGGCTCTAGACAAAATTGATGAAACGAAAGAGATAGAGGATGAATTACATTTTATTAAAGCTACATGTTCTCTGGATGAAAATAAAGAAAAGGCCGCTATGGTGAAATTTGGTAAACACGCTGCTCTTAGGAAGTTTTGGTTTGAAAAGCCTTTTGTTACTCTTGTTTTCGACTATAAAAGATGGAATTACCCACTACGATATATAAAAAACGATCAGTTTGAAAATGCTGTAAGAAATGAAATGTCACAATATTTTTTTAATACATGTCAAAGTGATGGAAAACTCAAAATTTCTTTTACATATCTATTTAGTTTATTAACTTTTTTGGGAATGATACAACGACAAATATCTTTGAATGAATCAGCACTAAAAATTTGTTCTTCTAATAAATCATATAATTATTGGGTTTATACTATAGAATACAAAAGGAATAAACAAATCAATGAGACTATAAATAGAATTGAAACTATAGACAAAGAATTACTTTTTATGGATATACTCGAAAAAAAGACTAGATTATGTAATTGTAATAAAAAAAAAAAATACTTGCCTAAAATATATGATTCTTTCTTGAACCGATCTTTTCGTGAAACACTAAAAAAATGGGTTTCACGTTTAAGTATAAATGTAAGGATAAATGAAACCTTTTTTATAAATAAGATTTATAGTATACTTGTTACCGGTTCTAAAGAATTTGAACATAAAACGCCCTATTTATTTGATAAAAACTTATTATTAAAAAAAATAAATCATTTGTTGACATTAATTGATGAATTTTCGAAAGAAACAACACCCATTTTAAATTTTAAAGAACTTATTTTATTTCCGACAAATAGAAAGGGGGGTTCAGAAGAGCAAGATAAATTTTTAAAATTTTTATTCCATGTAGTTATAAATAATAATCATACAAAACCAATTATAAAAAAATTGAGTAGAGTAAAAGAAATACGTAAAAAAGTATCTCATTGGTCATACAAATTAATCGATGAGTTAGAACAACAGGAAAGGGGAAATGCGGAAGACCGATTAGCCGAGGATCATGGTATTCGCTCAAGAAAAGCCAAACGTGTAATTATTTTTACCGATAAACAGACAAATACCGAGGAGGTGGCTTTGATACGTTATTCACACCAATCGGATTTTCGCCGAAATATAATCAAAGGTTCTAGGCGAACTCAAAGGCGTAAAACGGTTATTTGGGAACTGTTTCAAACCAACCCACATTCTCCGCTTTTTTTGGAACGAAAATATAATAAACTCTCGTTTTTGTATTTTGAAATTTATGAACTGATTAAATTTATTTTTAGAAAGACAATTAAGAAAAAGGCAAAACTAAAAATTTCGGATTATAAAGAAGAGGAGATAAAAGAAATAACTAAAAGCAAAAAGTACAAAATAGAAGAAAGAACGTGTATAGAAATAGCAGAAACTTGGGATACCATTCCACTTGCTCAAGTAATGAGAGGTTGCATGTTAGTAACCCAATCCATTCTTAGAAAATATATTATATTACCTTCATTAATACTAGCTAAGAATATCGGTCGGATGCTAGTATTTCAATTTCCCGAATGGTCTGAGGATTTAAATAAATGGAATAGAGAGATACATGTTAAATGTACCTATAATGGGGTTCAATTATCAGAAAGAGAATTTCCAAAAAACTGGTTAACAGATGGAATTCAAATTAAGGTTTTATTTCCCTTCCACTTAAAACCTTGGTACAGATCTAAGCTCCGATACTTTCATAGGAATCCAAGGAAAATAAAAAAGGAGGATTTTTTATTTTTAACAGTTTGGGGAATGGAAGCTGAAATGCCGTTTGGTCCTCCCCGAAAACGACCTTCCTTCTGTGAACCCATCTTTAAAAGACTAAAAAAAAAATTTATCAAATTAAAAAAAAAAAATTTTACACCCCAACGATTTATAATTGAGTTATTTTTAATTTTAAAAAGAAAAACAAAAAAATTGCTAAAAGAAAATAATATATTCAAGTTAAAAAAAAAAGTATATCAATCAAGTCAAACCAAAAAAGAAAAGTATTCTCTAATAAAAAATCATATAATTCAAGATTCAAAAAAAAAATTATCGACAAAGAATAAAATGAAGGATCTGATTGATAAAACAAAACAAAAAAAAAAACACAATAAAAACGGATTTATAACTATACAGATTTGTCCTAATAAAAAAAATAAAAATAATAATAAACGAGTCGATCTAATCGAATTAAAATTAAAAAAATTGCTAAAAATTATTGCGGAAATACTAAAAATAAAAAATTATCGATTTATTTACGAATCAAAATTAAATTTTTATAAAATTTTAAAATATTTTATAAAAGATATATACATAAATATTTCTTTATTTTTATATAAAAGTTTTAATAAGTACATTTACAATAATAAAAAAAATAAAGAAAGAGTTGATCAAACAAACAAAATAACAATTCGGTTTATTTCAACTATAAAAAATTTGTTTAATAAAAATAATAAAAATTCAACTATTCCGTTTGGATTATCTTCCTTATCACAAGCATATGTGTTTTATAAATTATCACATATTCCAATTAGTTACTTAGATAAGTTAAAATATGTACTTCAATATCCCGGGACGTCTGTTTTTCTTAAGAATATAATTCCAACGTTTGTTATAACACAAGGAATCCTGTATTGCGATTGGGACCCAAAATTAATACATAAAAATATAAAGTATTATTATCACTACTATGTATCACCAATTATATGGTCTCGATTAGTACCACAAAAATGGCGCAATTGGAATTCAACAATTCAAAATAAAAATTTTAAATATTTATATGACAAATCCTCATTAATTCAGCACGACAAACAATCTTATTATGAAAAAACTTTAGTGTCAGATCAAAACTTTAATTTAAAAAAACACTATAGATATGATTTTTTCTCATATTTATATTATTTATATTATAATTATGAAAATAAGGCGGCCCGCTTTATTTATATGTCTAGATCACCATTACAAGAAAAATTACAAGTAAAAAAAAAAAAAAATTTTATCAATTCTAACATAGATAAAAAAAAATTACTCGATAAAATACGGAATATACCTATCAAAAATTTTTTAAATAATTATCGAGGATACGATAATAATAATATTAGAGATATAGATAAAAGGTTGAATACAAAATATGTTGACTGTAAAATTATTTATTTTTATTTAAAAAAATATATATATATTTTGGATAATAAATATTTTTTTTTTCTTACAATTTATCAAAAAAGGGATAATAAAATACTAAGTAAGTCGATATTGAATATGGAACTTTGGTTTTTACAAAAATTTGTACTATTTTACAATGATTCTAAGATTAAATCTTGGGTTATCCCAATCAAATCGCTTTTTTTTTTTTTTGAAAATATAAAAATTAATGAAAGTAAAAAAAAAAAAAAATTTATATCATTGGATGAAACAAAAAATACACAATACAAGAATAATACAAAAACAGGATTAGATATCTTCCTAAAAAGCTGTTTGATTTTTCAATTGAGATGGGATAATCTTATGAAGAAAAAAATAATTAACAATATTAAAATATATTGTTTCCTACTTAGACTTATAAATACACTAAATCCAAAAGAAATATCTCTATCTTCTATTCGAAGAGAAGAAATGAGTCTAGATATAATGTTGATTCAGAATAAATTAATTTTTACCGAATCGACGAAAAAAGGAATATTCATTCTCGAACCAATTCGCCTGTCTGTAAAAAAAAATAGAAAATTTATTATTTATAAAATCGTACGTATTTCATGTTTTTATAAGAACAAACACCAAACAAATCAAAGAAACAAAATATTATATATAAAAAAAAAAAAATCAACTGCACAACATCAAAATTTTCGTTTTTATTTACACTCATATTTTGATGATTTAGTTATTCCTGAAACTATTTTATCATCTAGACGTTGTAGAGAATTTAGAATTTTAATTTGTTTCAATTTAAAGAAAACAAAAAAATTAAATAAAAATAAAATATTTTTTAATAGGACAAACGAAAAAAAAAATTTAAATAAATTGAAGTTTTTCCTTTGGACTAATTTTCAATTAGAGGATTTTACTTGTATAAATAGATATTGGTTTGATACCAATAACAGCATTCGTTTCAGTATATTAAGGATACATATGTATCCACAGTTGAAAATTCGTTGATGATAAATTTTTCATATATGTGTTCTTACTCATTATATACATCATAACAGAATTTATGGTTTTGGTAAAATTAAGATTCTAACTATTGACTTTTTTAATATTAATGATATAATTAATAAAAATAAAGTTCACATCCGGTAAACAATTCATTTATTAAATATAACAATACGAGTTTATTAACATTTTATAAAGCTACTTTATATCTATTGATTAAAAATTTTGATAAATCATTGATTCATCTGGTATCTAAATATATGATTCATTTACAAGTTTATTAGATCGAAATTTTTTAATATTTGACACTATTTTTATATTATAGATTAGATTCAATGTCGCATTCAGTAAAGATTTATGATACATGTATCGGGTGCACTCAATGTGTCCGAGTATGTCCTACGGATGTATTAGAAATGATACCTTGGGACGGCTGTAAAGCTAAGCAAATTGCTTCTGCTCCAAGAACGGAGGACTGTGTCGGTTGTAAAAGATGCGAATCCGTTTGCCCAACGGATTTTTTGAGTGTTCGAGTTTATTTATGTTATGAAACAACTCGCAGCATGGGTCTAGCTTATTAACAGTTGATAGTTTTTAAAATTGTCAATAAATTTTTTTTTATTTTTTTACCAATAAAATCCGTACTTCATAATTATAATATATATATTTTTTGAGTATGGGTTTTATTGGTTCAAGTGTAGTATACATCTTTTTTTTATGTTAAAAATATATTAGGCGTCAAGTTAATATAATAAATAGTCAATTACGAATAATAAAATAAAAAGTAGATATTCGTAGTGGGAATTCTATATATCAATATCGATTGATATAGGATTGAATATAGGTTTTTTGATGAAGAATCCCTTATGAATTTATGTATATTACACCTGTTTTTTTTAGTTAATTCAAAAATTTAAATTGTAACATATGTTTTGTGTTTATATTTATAAAGCTCTTTATTCAATTAGATTAAAATAGAAATGAACCATAACTATGCAGCCCTATTTCTAATAGATTAATCCCAAAATAGCATACCCAAATTAGAAAAAAGCCTATAACAGCTATAATTGCAGAATTTTTCCCTTTCAAATTTGTATTTGTTTGAGTATGTAAATAAATCGTGAATATAATCCAAGTAATAAATGACCAAGTTTCTTTTGGGTCCCAATTCCAATATGACCCCCATGCTTCATTAGCCCACACAGCTCCCGACAGAATACCTATACTTAAAAAAATAAAGCCTAGACTAATAACACGATAACTCCACTGTTCTAATTGTTGAATCGATTGGGACTTGTAAAAATTACTAATCGAAAAAACGGAAGTGCTTTGTAAAACATTTTTTATCCTTTCATTTTTGTTTTGAAAAGAGAATGTATTAGTTAATAAAAAATTGTTTTTACTAAAAATAATTATGCTCTTTTGAAATGTAATGACTAAAAGTGTTACTGATAATAAGGATCCACATAAAAGAGATGCATAGCCCAATAGGGTCATACTTACATGCATCATTAACCATTGGGATTGAAGGGCGGGTACTAATATTACGGATTTATGCATTTGGCTTAAAAGATCAGAAGTAGCAAAACCTTGAGTAAAAATGACACCTATCTTTATTATTGAACTTAAGTTTTTTTTTTCTTTTTTAAAATACAGAATCAGATGAATAATGAAAAAACCCCATGAAAGGAAGATTAATGATTCGGATAACTCACTTAATGGGAAATGCCCAAAATTAATCCAACGGTTTGCTAATAATCCTGTTAAACAAAAAAATCCTGCTATCATGCCCCTTTCTGAAGAATCATATAATTCTACGATTTCATCTACTAATAATATTCGAAAATGAATTGGAATTAAAATTGAAACAATAGAAAAGGATATATGAGTTAATATATGTTCAAAAGTAGAAAATAGCATAAATAATTTATAAATTACATATGAATAATGAAAAAATAAGGAGACAAAAATATGAATACTATAAGTAAGTTGGATTATTTTATTATCCTATCCTATTCATTTTATATTAAAAGAGGTCATGCCGCTACTCGGGCTCGAACCGAGATGCTGTAGCACTGCTTCCTAAGAGCAGCGTGTTTACCAAATTTCACCATAGCGGCCTTTTCTTTATTTTCATCCAGAGAACATGTAGCTTTAATAAAATGTAATTCATCCTCTATCTCTTTCGTTTCATCAATTTTGTCTAGAGCCCCCCTTTTTTCGGAAAAAAGGTATTCTTCGGTAAATACATCTTGTGACTCTTTTTGAATCCCCTTCATTTCGGAAGTTTTTTTGAGTTTATTAGTAAGAATG